CCTATACTATAATGATTTATAATTCACAAATTTTCAATTGAATTTTTTGATTCTTGTAACTAGTATTTTTATCTACCTCTATCTCTTAAAATTTTTTTTAATTGAAACTTAGGGAAGTACTTTAGAAACATATGTATAAAAAAACATATTTTATTGAGTCCCTTCATGCCTACTATAACTAGTTATTTCGGTTTTCTACTAGCAGCTTTAACTATAACCTCGGTTCTATTTATTGGTCTAAGCAAAATACGACTTATTTGAAATTAATTGAATGAATATTTTTTTATAAAAAGGAGTTCTGTGGTATTTCATATGTTCGATAGTTCCCTACCAGGTTAATTACCCAATTTTGGTCGTTGAGATTCATCGGCAATACAGATTAAGAGCTAGTACCTCTCTTTTATCCCTTTAAAAAATGAAAATAAAAGAAAATTGAAATGATTGAAGTTTTTTTATTTGGAATCGTCTTAGGTCTAATTCCTATTACTTTGGCTGGATTATTCGTAACGGCTTATTTACAATACAGGCGTGGTGATCAGTTGGACTTTTGATTAATTAACATCTCCTTTTTTACTGACCTCCTTCTTGCTTTCATATGCGGGAGGTCTAATTCAGATTGCTGCTCAATTATTTGCGAACATTGGAATTTTGACACAATCTAATAAACAAGAATGAAATCACGCTCTGTAGGATTTGAACCTACGACATTGGGTTTTGGAGACCCACGTTCTACCGAACTGAACTAAGAGCGCTTTTCTTGTTTTTTCTAAAAAACGAAAAGGCTATAAACTATAAAGAGGACATTCTTTAACCCGAATAGATTTTGTACGTATATACTATGATATACTATATCATAAATTTCAGAATTATGTGTATGTCCTATTTTATTAAAAAAAGATAGATCTAAAATAGATCCCTCGTTACTGCTCAGAAGAGCAGTAATTAGGTAGGGATGACAGGATTTGAACCCGTGACATTTTGTACCCAAAACAAACGCGCTACCAAGCTGCGCTACATCCCTTTCAATTGGTTTACAGTGTCATTGTAGAGAATTCCTGCCTTGTTTTCCACATCCTTCTTCTTTTTTATTGTTATATCAAATTAATTTCTTATTTTTTTTGTCTCATATCAGATAACAAACATATAATTAAAAATTACTTTTTTTTTTTTTTCTATCAATTTAAATTTTACATAAAAGGCTTTTCCATTTGAAAACGGAATCTATAAGATAGTTATAGTTCTAGTAGACAATATTTCAATTGTAATTTTGAAAATGGGGGGTTACGTATACAAGAACTTCTTAACTACATGTACATCTGTAGTTATATATATTACTATAATATAATGTAATACAATTAAAGAAGGAGGATTTCAAATGCGATATCTAAAAACATATCTTTCCGTAGCGCCGGTACTAAGTACTCTATGGTTCGTTTCATCAGCAGGTTTATTAATAGAGATTAATCGTTTATTTCCAGATGCATTAATATTTCCCTTTTTTTAATTCTAGTTATTAACATCAGAAAGGGTAAAAAAAATTAGAGATACAATCAACGATCTGGGACTAATTATCCCCCCCCCCCACACCTTTTTTTTTTTCTAATTAATTCTAAAAAAAAATTAGAAAAAAAAAGGTGGGGGCGAAAGGTCATAAAAAAGTGGGTTCAGGATTTATTAATAGAACGAAAAAAAGGTGTTGCTAGGGAAATAGTATCCTACGAGATACTTAAAAAAATACTGTACAAAGATTTTAAATATAGTTAAAAAAAAATCATTGTATTGCTTATTATTTTATTTTTATTTAATTACTAAATAATATTCATTGCAACAAAATATTTCCGAAATTTTTTTTAGTTAACAGCTTCTATTTTTTTGGTTCTTGTTCTTTCTGGATCCTAAAAATAAAATAGAAGATTGGGGTGAATCATAAATCCAAAGGAGGTTTCATGGCCAAGGGTAAAGATGTTCGAGTAACAATTATTTTGGAATGTACCTGTTGTGTTCGAAATGATATTAAGAAAGAATCGGCGGGAATTTCCAGATATATTACTCAAAAGAATCGGCATAACACCCCTAGTCGATTGGAATTGAGAAAATTCTGTCCCTATTGTTATAAACATACAATTCACGGGGAAATAAAGAAATAGATAAAATTGAGTGCTTGTATGTCAACTGTTATTTTAAGAACAGGAATAATAATAGTATCTATATATATATTACATATATATAAATATATATATAAATATAAACAAATAAATCAATAGAAATAAATCTAATCCTATATTCTTAATTCTATATAGAAACTCTATCCTATATAGAATATAAATAGAAATAGAATATAAATAGAAATCGTTTTTATTTTGATCCGATCAAAATAGGATTTTAGAGATAAGGAATAAAGAAATTATGAATAAATCTAAGCGACTTTTTACTAAATCCAAGCGATCTTTTCGTAGGCGTTTGCCCCCGATCCAATCGGGGGATCGAATTGATTATAGAAACATGAGTTTAATTAGTCGATTTATTAGTGAACAAGGAAAAATATTATCTAGACGGGTGAATAGAGTGACTTTAAAACAACAACGATTAATTACTATTGCTATAAAACAAGCTCGTATTTTATCTTTGTTACCTTTTCTTAATAATCAGAAACAATTTGAAAGAAGTGAGTCGACCCCTAGAACTACTAGCCTTAGAACCAGAAAAAAATAGACTTATTCTTCAATTGAATAACAATTCCAAACTGAAGGAATTAAAAAAGAGATTAATATTTTGTTCGAAAAATCCAATCAAGAATCAAAATTTTATTGTTACGTCTGTGTCTGTCATAAAAAAAAAAAAAAGAAAAGAATCGTCGAAAATAAAAATAAAAACTCTTTTTTTTAGCGACTATATACCCTCGTTTTGTTTTTTATAATACTAATTTCTACTCTACCTTCCCGAGCTCATTCTCCTTAGAACTCTATTTAAAATATTTTAGTGGGTTTCCTCCAACCCCCTTATTTTTTGATCTCATTCGAAATCGTATAAAGACAACTCCTATTTAATAGAGCTATTTGTGCAAGTATTTTCCGATTAAGAAGTAATTGCTTCTTGCACAGATTGTGTATGAATCGGTTATAACTATAGAATACCCCCGTTTCGTGAATTACGGCATTTATTCGAGTGATCCATAAACGCCGAAAATATCTTTTTCTTTTACCCCTATCCCGATGAGCCGAAACTAAAGCTCTTATTCTCTGTTGAGTCATAGTTCGTGTAAGTCGTGAATGAGCCCCTCGAAAGCTGGATGCAAATAAACGAAGTTTTGTTCTGCGCCTCCGAGCTATATATCCGCGTTTAATTCTAGTCATTGAATAAATCAAACTTTGATGAATAACTAATTCTTTTTTAGTTATTCTTTTCCCCTTTACCAGTCTATTAATAACCACACGAATTATTCCAATGTATAAAAAAAATTCCAATGGCTTTTGCTACTCTAACCTTCCCCACCACTATTTTTTGCTGGGTATTTTCCTTTGCTTTGAAAGGAGAAATAGCCTTGATACTTAATATAAAAAATATAATAACTACAAAAACAAAAAGTAGTAAATATAAATGGATAAATAGTGGGTTCCATCGTTTATATGGTTACTTCTAAAACGGTGAGGTCCTCTCTATACACCGGAGCTCCTTCTTTTAATTAATCAATACCATTGGTAACTTGTACAATTCACATTCTTTGGCTCTACCCCATGAATATTCCAGTAATAGGTCTTTCACAATGAGATCCACTTTATACAGTAACGGTATTTCATTTTAAAAATTGATTTGGTCGTTTACCCTGTTAGTCCGTTCTTTTCTTTCAAGAGTGGAATCTTTTTAATAAAAAAGTAATTTCCCCCGCTTAATGGATAACCATTTGTTATCATTGGGGGTTTTCTAAAAAAAATGTAGTTGATTGGATTTGCACCAATGTAAACCATAAGTTTCAGACACAATATAAGATATGAGCGATCTGGCTTTTTTAAATAATGAATCGAGTTCCTACATTATATTTTATTCAAAGGTACTGATCCTTGATATTAAAAAAAGAATTTACTTTTTGTGTCTCAGCCTACGATCTAAACGAGTCGCACATACACCCGAGTACATGTTCCTCGTCGCTGAGGGCATCCCCGAAGCGCTGGGGATTTCGTGACATTTCGGATTGGCTGTCTTGTATTTCTAATAAGTTGTTTAATGGTTGGCATACGGAATCATATAAATAATGGGCTGGTTTAGATTGGTTCTAACCGGCTAATTCTGAATTACTTCTCTTCAAGATTCTCTTCAATATATTTTTTTTTTATTGAAGAGAATATGAAACTACACCTTTAATCTAAAAAGATATAAAATTATAAATTGTAGATTTGCATGAAATCGCTCCTATTTTTTTATTGAACCGCTACAAGATCAACAATTCCATGAGCTTGGGCTTCTGTTGCTGACATAAAAACATCCCTTTCCATGTCTTCGGATACAACCCATATAGGTTTGCCCGTTCTTTGTACATAAACCCTTGTGATGGTTTCGCGAAGTTTTAGTAGTTCTTCCGCTTCCAAGATAAATTCTCCCGTTTGTGCCTCATAAAACGAACTAGCGGGTTGATGGATCATTACCCTGATGATATAATAGAAAAGGTTCTTATATTTCGCAGAACGAGGCGAGATAACCAAAAAAGCAGAGAAATTTGAAAAACCGTACAGGCTTTTTTTGTGCATTGCATACGGCTACACAATGGAATTTACGTTTTTTTGACCTTTATTTTCGGCGAGTGAAAACAAAATATAGGTTGTATTATACGCAGATCCATAAATGATCCAATTACCATCCTTCTTTTTGTAGGAGTTAAAAAAATACTATGATGGTTCCGTTGCTTTATATATTATTTTTTTTATTCGTCTATGATTCAGCAATCCCAAAGTGTCTTTTTTAATATAAATTTTGTAAATAAGCTTCCGGTGTGAAAACAAAGTTTGTGACGCTGAGATGTGCCCGAATAGGTAAGATATCATTTGAAAAACCCCTTTCTTATCTCATACTACTCTTTCAATATATAATCTAATTTTATTTTTTTATCTCAAAAATTTCATATCGAATTCGAAGTGCCATGCTATTATTACTTAACTAATTCATATTTCCGGTGGCGAAGGCATAGTCTTTTTTCTCTAAAATAAAAAACTCATTGGCGCCAAGCGTGAGGGAATGCTATACGTTTGGTAATTGCCCCTCCGACTAGGATAAAGGATGCTATTGAAGCGGCCAATCCCATGCATATTGTCTGTACATCGGGTCGCACAAATTGCATAGTATCATAAATAGCCATTCCAGATATTACCCATCCACCAGGAGAGTTTATAAACAAATAAAGATCTTTGGTATCCTTTTCTATACTGAGATATATCATAAGACTAATAAGTTGATTCGAGATTTCGGTATCAACTTCTTGGCCTAAAAAAAATAATCTTTCTCGATAAAGTCGGTTGATTAGGATAAAATTTTATTCCTTAGGAGCCGTACAGGCACCTTTTGATGCATACGGTTCAATAAAAATTGTTAAAAAATCAATGTGTCGATTCCAACCCCCTTTTTTTCTAACTTTTAAGGGAAGGGCTTGCTCCCTTTTTAAAAGTAAAAGAAAAAAGACGTTTTTGCCCCTTTTATTAGTATTAGATATTATAATCCTATAATAAAACGATTGATTAAGCCTGTCAGACTAACTTGATTCATTGATATTTTTTTTTCATCGAGATTCAGTTGAAATGGCGATGGTTTTTTCTTGTTCCTGAACGGGCTTCTTACTTTTTTATTCCATTTTTTAGGTTTATGCTCTACCCCGAGTAAAAGGAAAAATTTGCCCGATTTTTATTTGCACATATAGGACAAATGAACCAAATACCGCGTCTTTTTTTTTTTACTACTCTTTTTTTTCAATTCATTTCTTTCACATGTCTTCTGTCAAATAGTCACTAAATTTTGAATTATATTTTTTGATTTGATCAACAGTTTTAGATCACCCAGTTTAAATTTTTTGTATTTTTTAATATAAATTTTTATCATAATTTTGCATATCATAACAAGTAGTAATTATAAAAATATTATATATTAATTATCAATTGGGTTTTTGCTAAACGGAGCCTGGATACTTCATTTTATTAGTCCGATCACGTAAACCATAAAAAAATTTGATAATCTAATATCAATCTAAATACTCCCTGCATTTAATTCCACTTTATTTTTTGCGCTTCGCGTTACAAATTTTTGATAATTAAATAAATCTTTTTGGGCGAAACAGAGGATATCTCGATCGAGGGAGAAAATGGGAAAATCCCATATAGCCCAATATATCTGACAAGTCGCACTATATGTCAACCCAAGATGTATCTCCTTCTCCAGGACTTCGAAAAGGCACTTTTGGAACGCCAATAGGCATGAAATGAAAAAAAAGAGAATGAAGTTCTCTATTTCACTTTGATGTGGAAACGTAAAACTGGGGTTTCATTTTTTAATAATATTCTCCTTTTTTTCCTACTTTATTAATATTAATCATATTTAAATTAATCATATTTAATACATAAGTTGAATAAGCTAAAATAAAATATAAAATAAAAGTAAAGTAAGAGAGAATGAAAAAAATAAAGGAAATTTTTTACGAACGGGCTTCTGAATGATGAACAACAATAGCTATCTTGGTTCATATAAAATAGGATTAACCCCCATTGCGTATTGGTACTTATCGGATATAGAATAGATCCGCTTCCCTTTTTTTCCTATGAATTGAATTGTTCCATTATTACTAACAGAATAGAACAAATATTAATCCTTTCTCCGAAATAATTACCTAAAAAGGGGGGGGTCCGTAGCATAGTTTTTTCCAATGCAATAAAGTTACATAGTGTCTATTTTTTGTTGATAAAGGGGTATTTCCATGGGTTTGCCTTGGTATCGTGTTCATACTGTTGTATTGAATGATCCCGGTCGTTTGCTTTCTGTTCATATAATGCATACCGCTCTGGTTGCTGGTTGGGCCGGTTCGATGGCTCTATATGAATTAGCTGTTTTTGATCCCTCCGACCCAGTTCTTGATCCAATGTGGAGACAAGGTATGTTCGTTATACCTTTCATGACTCGTTTAGGAATAACCAACTCATGGGGCGGTTGGAATATTACAGGAGGGACTATAACGAACCCGGGTCTTTGGAGTTACGAAGGGGTAGCCGCAGCACATATCGTGTTTTCTGGCTTATGCTTCTTGGCAGCTATTTGGCATTGGGTATATTGGGATCTAGAAATTTTTTGTGATGAACGTACAGGAAAACCTTCTTTGGATTTGCCTAAGATTTTTGGAATTCATTTATTTCTTTCAGGAGTGGCTTGCTTTGGTTTTGGCGCATTTCATGTAACAGGATTATTTGGTCCTGGAATATGGGTATCCGACCCTTATGGACTAACCGGAAAGGTCCAACCCGTAAATCCGGCGTGGGGCGTGGAGGGTTTTGACCCTTTTGTTCCGGGAGGAATAGCCTCTCATCATATTGCAGCAGGGACGTTGGGTATATTAGCGGGCTTATTCCATCTTAGTGTTCGTCCACCTCAACGTCTATACAAGGGATTACGTATGGGTAATATTGAAACCGTCCTTTCCAGTAGTATTGCTGCTGTCTTTTTTGCAGCTTTTGTTGTTGCTGGAACTATGTGGTATGGTTCTGCAACTACTCCCATCGAATTATTTGGTCCTACTCGTTATCAATGGGATCAGGGATACTTTCAACAAGAAATATACCGAAGAGTTAGTGCTGGACTAGCTGAAAATCAAAGTTTATCAGAAGCTTGGGCTAAAATTCCTGAAAAATTAGCTTTTTATGATTATATTGGTAATAATCCAGCAAAGGGGGGATTATTCCGAGCGGGTTCAATGGACAATGGGGATGGAATAGCTGTTGGATGGCTAGGACACCCCGTCTTTAGAAATAAAGAAGGGCGTGAACTTTTTGTACGCCGTATGCCTACTTTTTTTGAAACTTTTCCGGTTGTTTTGGTAGACGGAGACGGAATTGTTAGAGCCGACGTTCCATTTAGAAGGGCAGAGTCTAAATATAGTGTCGAACAAGTAGGTGTAACTGTTGAGTTTTATGGTGGTGAACTCAATGGAGTTAGTTATAGTGATCCCGCAACTGTGAAAAAATATGCTAGACGGGCTCAATTGGGTGAGATTTTTGAATTAGATCGTGCTACTTTGAAATCCGATGGTGTTTTTCGTAGCAGTCCAAGAGGTTGGTTTACTTTTGGGCATGCTTCGTTTGCTCTACTTTTCTTCTTTGGACACATTTGGCATGGTTCTAGAACCCTTTTCAGAGATGTTTTTGCTGGTATTGATCCAGATTTGGATGCTCAAGTAGAATTTGGGGCATTCCAAAAACTTGGAGATCCAACTACAAAAAGACAAACAGTCTGATGCAACATTGCTTTTTTCTTATAGTTTTTGTTTGCGATTTTATTTAATAGGTAGGGTACTGTAGAAATCTTGATTTAAATCGCTGCCGTTTCTTTTACTTTTACTCTTTCTTTATCCGTAGGGATACTCCCAAGTAAACAAAACAGGTATGAAAGCTATAATTGTAAACCACAATCAAATTTATGGAAGCATTGGTTTATACATTTCTCTTAGTATCGACTTTAGGGATAATTTTTTTCGCTATTTTTTTTCGGGAACCACCTACAATTTCAACTAAAAAATGAAATAATTTTTCATTATCTTCATTGACGTAATCAGCCTCCAAATTTTTGGAGGCTGATTACGTCAACTAGTCCCCGTGTTCCTCGAATGGATCTCTTAGTTGTTGAGAGGGTTGCCCAAAGGCAGTATATAGAGCATACCCAGTAAAACTTACAAGTAACCCAGATATAAAGATGGCGACTAGGGTTGCTGTTTCCATTATTATAGAATTGAAAGACCACAATGGATCTATGATAAGATCGTTTATTTACAACGGAATGGTATACAAAGTCAACAGATCGTAATGAATACAAAATAAGATTTATGGCTACACAAACTGTTGAAGATAGTTCTAGATCAGGTCCAAGAAGCACTACTGTAGGGAAGTTATTGAAACCATTGAATTCCGAATATGGTAAAGTAGCTCCTGGATGGGGAACGACCCCTTTGATGGGTGTTGCAATGGCTCTATTTGCGATATTCCTATCTATTATTTTGGAGATTTATAATTCTTCTGTTCTACTGGATGGAATTTCAGTGAATTAGACTGAGAAGAATCTTGAAGTCATAGCTTTTAGTTCGATATAAAAAAGTAAATTATGTAGGTATAAAAATTTTAGCCTATTCTCCTTTGGTAGTTCGACCGCGAAATCTTTTTCTGAATTGTATATTTCCGGAATATGAGTGTGTGACTTGTTAGAATTGACCCTATGGATAGTACAGAGAGTGGGGTCTGTCATCTTTATCAAGATGGTTTTACTTCGTCGGATATTCATTCGAGTATCTGGAGCACGAAATAGATCAAATAGATCACAAAGCATTCGAACTATGATTCATACTTAATACTCAGACCTCGTAGCCGGACTTATTTCCGTTCTATCTTATAAACTTTAATAAATCAAAATATTTTTATACTTTTAATAAACTCTTATTTGGATCAAAGGACAAGCGCTTCTTTGTATTTTATGTTTTTAGTCATTATAGCTATTTTTTGATTGAATAAGTGATGATCCAACGGTTCTCACTCAGTTAACTTTGGACTTTGAAGGTTTCATTGAATTATCGTGGTTCTCGTATGAATCTGAGGTTTCAATTGATTAGTTAAGTAGGGTCTTAACAAGAGAATTCCTATCAATAATAAAGAAAACAATAAAAAATCCGCATTCCCGTTCCATACAAATACCAAATAAAAAAGACACAAAAGATAGGTAATCTAGAAGATTCAAGAGGCCTGTAACGATCAACACAACATAAAGACGAACG